TAAGAAATTTTTTAAATCAAAAATGAATCTTTGTGAACAATGTGGATATCATTTGAAAATGAGTAGTTCTGATAGAATCGAACTTTTGATTGATTCGGGTACTTGGGAGCCTATGGATGAAGACATGGTCTCTCTGGATCCCATTCAATTTCATTCGGAGGAGGAGCCTTATAAAAATCGTATCGATTCTTATCAAAGAAAGACAGGATTAACCGAGGCTATTCAAACAGGTATAGGGCAATTAAACGGTATTAACGTAGCAATTGGGGTTATGGATTTTCAGTTTATGGGGGGTAGTATGGGATCCGTAGTTGGGGAGAAAATTACCCGTTTGATTGAATACGCCACTAAAGAATTTCTACCTCTTATTATAGTGTGTGCTTCCGGAGGGGCACGCATGCAAGAAGGAAGTTTGAGCTTGATGCAAATGGCTAAAATATCTGCTGCTTTATATGATTATCAATCAAATAAAAAGTTATTCTATGTACCAATCCTTACATCTCCTACTACCGGCGGGGTGACAGCTAGTTTTGGTATGTTGGGGGATATCATTATTGCCGAACCCCATGCCTACATTGCCTTTGCGGGTAAAAGAGTAATTGAACAAACATTAAATAAAACAGTACCCGAAGGTTCACAAGCGGCTGAGTATTTATTCCAGAAGGGCTTATTCGATCTAATCGTACCACGTAATCCTTTAAAAAGCGTTCTGAGTGAGTTATTTCAACTCCACACTTTCTTTCCTTTGAATCAAAATTAGAACTTATTTTGAGCAAACAAGTAATTAGTTTATCGGAATAATAGAATTTTATCTTTCTATACCTTACGATAATCCTATTTTGACTAAGAATCCCTGCTGAATGGGATTCTAACAAACCCTTTAATATATAAAACTAAATAAATAGAATCTAATTCATTTTTAAGAAACTTTTTGCTTAGTAAATTAAATTTGAAGACAAGAGAAAAAAATGAATCAAATAATATCTCATCCATATCCTTTCAAATCTTTCATGTAGAGGGATGAAAAACTACATTATATACTCATTTAGAATTAGAATAGATTAGAGAGATATTAAGTAATAATAATTCCAATTTAGAATTATCAAATTATACTTATAATAAGATATAAGATATCTTTATATATAATATCTTTATATTCTATAAATATAAAATCTAAATAATAATAACAGGTACAAATAGTAAAGCGAGGTACCCATTCTATGACAACTCTTAACTTTCCCTCTGTTTTGGTCCCTTTAGTAGGCCTAGTATTTCCGGCAATCGCAATGGCTTCTTTATTTCTTCATGTTCAAAAAAACAAGATTGTTTAGAGCCGAGGGCACAAAATCTCATTTTTAAACTGACGCTTGTATCATAACACAGATATCCTTTTAGCAAAATATGGTATAAGCGTCTTCCGACGAAAATCTCCCAAAATGCTATATTCTAGTTATTTTCAAATAGACCCGAATTGGCGGACGGCTGAATTGTAAAGTTGGTCTATCTATATGCATGTGGCTATCTTTAGTGAGATCATACGAAGGGTATGTTATTAGTTTAGATCTAACCAATTTAATGAATTACTCCTAAAGGTTCACATCAAACTAGTGCTAGTTGATGCGAGTTACTTCGGAAACAAAAGGACTAAAGTAAAATTCATTTGGGGTATTCTCTCAATTCCAAAAAAAAGCAACTGGATCAAGTATGAGTTGTCGATCAGAACATATATGGATAGAACCTATAACAGGGGCTCGAAAAACAAGTAATTTCTGCTGGGCTGTTATCCTTTTTTTAGGTTCATTAGGATTCTTATTGGTTGGAACCTCGAGTTATCTTGGTAGAAATTTGATATCTTTATTTCCGTCTCAGGAAATCGTTTTTTTTCCACAAGGAATTGTGATGTCTTTCTATGGGATCGCGGGTCTTTTTATTAGCTCTTATTTGTGGTGCACAATTTCGTGGAATGTAGGTAGTGGTTATGATCGATTTGATAGAAAAGACGGAATAGTGTGTATTTTTCGTTGGGGATTTCCTGGAAAAAATCGTCGGGTCTTCCTCCGATTTTTTATAAAAGATATTCAGTCCGTCAGAGTAGAAGTTAAAGAGGGTATTTATGCTCGTCGTGTCCTTTATATGGATATCAAAGGCCAGGGAGCCATTCCATTGACTCGTACTGATGAGAATTTTACTCCACGGGAAATGGAACAAAAAGCTGCTGAATTGGCCTATTTCTTGCGTGTACCAATTGAAGTATTTTAAGAAATGAGCCGACAAATGCATGCTTTCTCAGCAGGAGGGCAAAAACGCAAGAATCCTATTTTTCTATAACATAACTTAATTGAAATTTCTTCAGAACATCCATTCGAGTCAAAGCAGACATATATGGAACAATAAAAAAAAAATAATAATAAAAAAGAGTGAATAGATTCATAGATTCGATAACTTGTAATAGAACTGATGCGTGAGAGAAATATTAGATTACATAAAGTCGACGAATAAGATTCATTAACAATTCACAGATGAAAAAATGGCAAAAAAGAAAGCATTAACTCCTCTTTTCTATCTTGCATCTATAGTATTTTTGCCTTGGTGGATTTCGCTCTCATTTCAAAAAAGTCTGGAATCATGGATTACAAATTGGTGGAATACTAGACAATCCGAAACTTTTTTGAATGATATTGAAGAAAATAGTATTCTAGAAAAATTCAAAGAATTAAAGGAACTCCTCCTCTTAGAGGAAATGATCAAGGAATACTCGGAGACACATCTACAAAACCTTCGTATAGGAATTCACAAAGAAACAATCCAATTAATCAAGATACACAATGAGGGTCGTATTCATACGATTTTGCACTTCTCGACAAATATAATCTGTTTCATTATTCTAAGTGGTTATTCTATTTTGGGTAATAAAGAACTTGTTATTCTTAACTCTTGGGCTCAGGAATTCCTATATAACTTAAGTGACACAATAAAAGCTTTTTCTCTTCTTTTATTAACTGATTTATGTATCGGATTTCATTCGCCCCATGGTTGGGAACTGCTGATTGGCTTTGTCTACAAGGATTTTGGATTTGTTCATAATGATCAAATTATATCTGGCCTTGTTTCCACTTTTCCAGTCATTCTAGATACAATTTTTAAATATTGGATTTTCCGTTATTTAAATCGCGTATCTCCGTCACTTGTAGTGATTTATCATTCAATGAATGACTGAAAAATTATCTACCTAATCTAATTATAATGTTTCTTATTACTTTGCAGTTGTACATAAGCAAAGCATTGAAAAAAACTTTATATTTCTACCCATCCCGGAGATTCATCCTATATTCCTATATATTAATCCAATCAAATTATTATTATTCCAGTAAATAACAGAATCGTGGATAGGAAACTCCATTAGTGACCTACCCCAATTTATTGTAGAAATTTTCGGGATCAATGGTTGGACCATGCAAACTAGAAATACTTTTTCTTGGATAAAGGAACAGATTACTCGATCTATTTCCATATCGCTCATGATATATATCATAACTCGTACATCCATTTCAAATGCATATCCCATTTTTGCACAGCAGGGTTATGAAAATCCACGAGAAGCCACTGGACGTATTGTATGCGCCAATTGCCATTTAGCTAATAAACCAGTGGATATTGAGGTTCCGCAAGCGGTACTTCCCGATACTGTATTTGAAGCAGTTGTTCGAATTCCCTATGATATGCAACTGAAACAAGTTCTTGCTAATGGTAAAAAGGGGGGTTTGAATGTAGGGGCTGTTCTTATTTTACCAGAGGGTTTTGAATTAGCCCCTCCCGATCGTATTTCCCCCGAGATAAAAGAAAAGATGGGCAATCTGTCTTTTCAGAGTTATCGCCCCAACCAAAAAAATATTCTTGTCATAGGCCCTGTTCCTGGTCAGAAATATAGTGAAATCACCTTTCCTATTCTTTCCCCCGACCCCGCTACTAAGAAAGACATTCACTTCTTAAAATATCCTATATACGTAGGCGGAAACAGAGGAAGGGGCCAAATTTATCCTGATGGGAGCAAGAGTAACAATACAGTTTATAATGCTACAGCATCAGGTATAGTAAGCAAAATCCTACGAAAAGAAAAGGGGGGATACGAAATAACCATAGCGGATGCATCCGATGGACGTCAAGTGGTTGATATTATCCCTCCGGGGCCAGAACTTCTTGTTTCAGAAGGTGAATCTATCAAATTGGATCAACCGTTGACAAGTAATCCTAATGTGGGCGGATTTGGTCAGGGAGATGCAGAAATAGTACTTCAAGATCCATTACGTGTACAAGGTCTTTTGTTCTTCTTCGCATCTGTGATTTTGGCACAAATCTTTTTGGTTCTTAAAAAGAAACAGTTCGAGAAGGTTCAATTGTCCGAAATGAATTTCTAGACTGGCGTATTTATCGACATCAAGTTTGTAAAAAGCATTAGCAATTATCTATGATAAAAAATGAAATTAGAAAAATAATTTTGTTCTTTTAGACTCTTTTTCTATGAGATGCCGGGAATTCCTTGTACGACATTCCTAGACATAGTATATAGAAAGACTATTTGACTTGACCCCTTCTTTTTTTTTTTTTATTGGGGCTATGTTACTATTGTCAGATTGAAATGTAAAAAATGCATTTCATTCTAATAGATTTCACTTTGGCTAGATCCTATCCAAAAGTAAACGGGAAATAGAACGGATAAATATAAATGAAGGGAGCAAATATTTCTGGGAGGGTTTATTCGTCTTCCTAGTCTTCGACACAAGAAAAGGGGTGTGAAAAATCCTTTTCTTGTGTCGAAATAATAATGATTCTTTATACTGTTCGTCAAACATTCCTAGTGTTAGTTTCTGTTTTTTACAGATGTATCAGAACGTTTTTTGGAGTTATTGCGTATTTTATTAATTATTATATTATAAATTCTATTACAATAATTAATAATTACGTATACTATAAAAATTGGTGGACAAACAAAAGAGGAGGGG